ACAATGATCGGGCATACTATTGCTATCCATAATGGAAAGGAGCATTTGCCTATTTATATAACGGATCGTATGGTAGGACATAAATTGGGAGAATTTGCACCTACTCTAAATTTCCGGGGGCATGCGAAAAATGATAATAGATCCCGTCGTTAATAATTAATAAAAAAAAAAAAAAAAATATATATAGATGCTTATCGTTCATTAATGAGAGGTGAATCTTATGATACAGAAGAGAAAGGTGAAGAAATATACAGAAGTATACACTTTAGGTCAACATATATGTATGTCTGCTCACAAAGCGAGAAGAGTAATTGATCAAATTCGTGGGCGGTCCTATGAAGAAACACTTATGATACTAGAACTTATGCCTTATCGAGCATGTTATGCCATTTTAAAATTGGTTTATTCTGCAGCAGCAAATGCTAATCACAACAAGGGTTTGAACGAAACAAGTTTAATCATTAGTAAAGCCGAAGTCAACGAGGGCACAACTGTGAAAAAATTAAAGCCCCGGGCTCGAGGACGGGGTTATCCTATAAAAAGATCCACTTGTCATATAACTATTGTATTGAAAGATATATCTTTAGATGAAGAGGAAGAAATAGATAAAAGGAAATTCTATAAATTAGAGCTGAGGAATACTTAAAGGAAGAATATTTTATATTATAAAAAATACAAATACGCTATATTATGTTATGCTTAAAAAAAATCGAATGAATAAAAAAAAAATACAAACAGATGTCACGTTTCACGATATATATAGTAGTGGGGGATTATGGGACAAAAAATAAATCCACTTGGTTTCAGACTTGGTGCAACCCAAGGTCATCATTCTCTTTGGTTTGCACAACCAAAAAATTATTCAAAGGATCTACAAGAAGATCAAAAAATACGAGATTGTATCAAAAATTATGTGCAAAATAATATGAAAATATCCTCTAATGTAGAGGGAATTGCACGTATAGAGATTCAAAAAAGAATCGATTTGATTCAGGTTATAATCTATATGGGATTCCCCAAGTTATTAATAGAAGACAGGACTCGAAGAATCGAAGAATTACAGACGCATATACAAAAAGAACTCAATTGTGTAAACCGAAAACTCAACATTGCTATTACAAGAATTGCAAATCCTTACGGGCACCCCAATATTCTTGCAGAATTTATAGCCGGACAATTAAAGAATAGAGTTTCATTTCGCAAAGCAATGAAAAAAGCTATTGAATTAACTGAACAGGCAGGTACAAAAGGGATTCAAGTACAAATTGCAGGGCGTATCGACGGAAAAGAAATTGCACGTGTTGAATGGATCCGAGAAGGTAGAGTTCCTCTACAAACCATTCGAGCTAAAATTGATTATTGTTCCTATGCAGTTCGAACTATCTATGGGGTATTAGGCATCAAAATTTGGATATTTGTAGACGAGGAATAATAAGAACTTACTTGACTTATATTTAGTTATATCTGGTGATAAAACAAAAAATGGCAAACTCTTCAATTCTTTTTCTGGTAAATAATAAAAAAAAAAAAGAACAATTCTATAAGGTTGAATAAAAATTCGATTAATCATTTGATATAATTGCTATGCTTAGTGTGTGACTCGTTGGTTTTTTTAGGGTTGGGATTCAAAAAAATGGACAGCCCATAGTACAAACTGATAACTATAGAACTAATAACCAACTCATCACTTCGTGTTATCTGGATAGAAAGAACCAGTCAAGATATGATATATAAGTCATATCATTGTAGCAACTGAAATCTTTTTTACATAAACAAACAAAAAAATCTGATTATGGGTTGTAAAGCAATATAAAGTATACAGATAAATGGAAGGGTGAGAGAAAGATAGAAAAAGAATATTAATGATATATAATTCCAATATGTAAGGTCTATGAGTCATCTCATATAAAGGGAATGTAATAAAGCATCAATACTGCCATAATTAGACAAATCCGTGCATAGAACAAAAAATCAAGAGCCCCGAGCCAATAAAGACTGAGAAGGTTGACTCAAGAATAAATTTAATTGGAGGCTCCGTTGTAAAATTCAGACCTAATCATTAATCGAGAAGTGGTGGGAACGACAGAACCTGTGAATGCATAAGATTCTATTGAAAACGAATCCTAATGATTCATTGAGTAGGATGGCGGAACGAACCAGAAACCTATTCATTTATTCTGAGAGGTCATGTCATAGACTAATCTTACAACTGAATGTTGAAAGAGTAAATATTCGCCCGCGAATTTTTTTTTATTTCTAAATTTTAGTCGATTCGAAATAAAAGGAAAAACAAAATAAAGATTCATTATAGCGTTCTACCAAAACGACATTATCTATAAATAGAATACGTGTTAAATTATATATTAAAACACAAAAAATTTCTAATTTATAATCGATTAGATCAAATTTCAAAGAATCCCACGATTCCATATATTATTAACCATGTATTTTTTTTTGTTTAATTCGCGAGGAGCTGGATGAGAAGAAACTCTCGTGTCCGGTTCTGTAGTAGAGATGGATGGAATTGCTAAACAACCATCAACTATAACCCCAAAAGAACCAGATTCCGTAAACAACACAGAGGAAGAATGAAAGGAATATCTTATCGAGGTAATCGTATTTGCTTCGGTAGATATGCTCTTCAAGCGCTTGAACCCGCTTGGATCACATCTAGACAAATAGAAGCAGGGCGGCGAGCAATGACACGAAATGCACGCCGCGGTGGAAAAATATGGGTACGCATATTTCCAGACAAACCTGTTACAGTAAGACCTACAGAAACACGTATGGGTTCGGGGAAAGGATCTCCCGAATATTGGGTAGCTGTTGTTAAACCCGGTAGAATACTTTATGAAATGAGCGGAGTAGCAGAAAATATAGCTAGAAGGGCTATTTCAATAGCGGCATCTAAAATGCCTATACGAACTCAATTCATTCTTTCTGGATAGGAATGTAGAAATAAACGAAAGGGGTTTTTGGGATGAAAAAAAAAACAATTGCAGGTTTCTTTTTTTGTTTTGAACAAATAATATTTCTTTTTTTTATTTATACCATTGAAAAAGAAAAAACCGATAAAAAAATGATATGATTCAACCTCAAACCCATTTGAATGTAGCGGATAACAGCGGGGCCCGAGAATTGATGTGTATTCGAATCATAGGAGCTAGTAATCGACGATATGCTCATATTGGTGACATTATTGTTGCTGTAATCAAGGAAGCAGTACCAAATACACCTCTAGAAAGATCAGAAGTGGTCCGAGCTGTCATTGTACGTACTTGTAAAGAACTCAAACGCGACAACGGTATGATAATACGATATGATGACAACGCTGCGGTTGTTATTGATCAAGAAGGAAATCCAAAAGGAACCCGAATTTTCGGCGCGATCGCCCGGGAATTAAGACAGTTAAATTTCACTAAAATAGTTTCATTAGCACCTGAAGTATTATAGGGGAAGACCTTAATATAGTATTTGAATGAAATTGATTAAATTTATTTAATTAATTAGTAAATTGTTTATCTATCACGTATATATCTTTAATAATTCATAAATATTAAAAAATTCAGAAAAAAAGAAAAAGAGCATGTTGATTATATCAAAATTCGGGGGAAACAAAAATCTTAGTTTATCATGAGTAAAGACACTATTACTGACATAATAACCTCTATACGAAATGCTGACATGAATAAAAAAAGAACAGTTCGAATACCATCTACTAACATCACTGAAAATATTGTTAAAATCCTTTTACAAGAAGGTTTTATTGAAAACGTGAGAAAACATCAAGAAAGCAATAAATATTTTTTTGTTTTAACCCTACGACATAGAAGAAATAGGAAAGGACCATATAGAACTGTTTTAAATTTAAAACGGATCAGTCGACCCGGTCTACGAATATATTCTAACTATCAACGAATTCCTAGAATTTTAGGCGGAATGGGGGTTGTAATTCTTTCTACTTCTCGAGGTATAATGACAGACCGAAAGGCTCGACTAGAAGGAATCGGCGGAGAAGTTTTGTGTTATATATGGTAATCTTTCTAATAGCCGACACGGTCATATTTGTGAAAAAAGAGAAAGGACAAGTTTATAATATTATCCCTCTTACATTAGTTGATACTTCAAAGCGGTTTTACCTGGAATGAAACAACAAAAATGGATTCATGAGGGTTTAATTACTGAACAACTTACCGATGGTATGTATCTTCCGGATTCGTTTAGATAACAAAAAAATTATTCTGGTTTTTGTTTCGTAAAGGATTTCATGTAGTTTTATACGTATACTACCAGGAAATAGACTAAAAATTGAGGTAAGTCCTTATGATTCAACCAAAGGGCGTATAATTTATAGACTCCAAAGCAAAGACTTGAATGATTAGGCGGTTTTTTCAATTTCAACATTCTTTCGTGAGGATACAATTCGAAATTAAAAATTTCAAGAAACTTATTTTCTTCCAATAAGTAGATTCGGAATTAAAAAAAGGAATGACAAATATGAAAATAAGGGCCTCCGTTCGTAAAATTTGTGAAAAATGTCGATTGATCCGTAGGCGGGGACGAATTATAGTAATTTGTTCTAACCCGAGACATAAACAAAGACAAGGATAATCTTTCTAAAACAAAAAGACTCTCGAAATCTAAAGGACCCGATGTACAGATGTACAAATAAATAAAATAAGTAAAAAAAAAAAAAAAAGAATAAAGATCTGTTTTGACATGAAATGGATATATCCATATATCTCTGACTTATATTTATGAGATGATAAAATATGGCAAAACCTATACCAAAAATTGGTTCGCGTAGAAATAGACGTATTGGTTCACGTAAGAATACACGTAGAATCCCCAAGGGAGTTATTCATGTTCAAGCAAGTTTCAACAATACCATTGTGACTGTTACAGATGTACGGGGTCGAGTAATTTCTTGGTCCTCTGCCGGGGCTTGTGGATTCAAGGGTACAAGAAGGGGTACACCATTTGCCGCTCAAACCGCAGCA